AACACGTATGGGTTCGGGGAAAGGATCCCCTGAATATTGGGTAGCTGTTGTTAAACCGGGTCGAATACTATATGAAATGGGCGGAGTAACCGAAAATATAGCTAGAAGGGCTATTTTAATAGCAGCATCCAAAATGCCTATACGAACTCAATTTATTATTTCAGGATAAAAATGTAGAACCGGCAGAAATGAGTCTTGGGGATGAAACAAAAACGCAGGTTTCTTTTTTTGGACAAACAATATTTCTTTTATTTTCTTCATCCTTTGCATTGGAAGAATAGACTCAAAAATTCATATGATTCAACCTCAGACCCATTTAAATGTAGCGGATAACAGCGGGGCTCGAAAATTGATGTGTATTCGAATCATAGGAGCTAGTAATCGTCGATATGCTCATATTGGTGACGTTATTGTTGCTGTGATCAAAGAAGCAGTACCAAACATGCCCCTAGAAAAATCAGAAGTAGTCAGAGCTGTAATTGTTCGTACCTGTAAAGAACTTAAACGCGATAGCGGTATGATAATACGATATGATGACAATGCTGCAGTTGTGATTGATCAAGAAGGAAATCCAAAAGGAACTCGAATTTTTGGTGCAATCCCCCGCGAACTGAGACAATTAAATTTTACTAAAATAGTTTCATTAGCTCCCGAGGTATTATAAACTAAAAAGAGATCCTGATCTCTTTGGGGTATTTGAAAGGAAATAAATTAAGAACTAGATTAATTCGTAGATTGTGTCTCATGCATATACCTTGAAAAATTCATATTCAGAAACCAATAAAAAAAACAAAGAAAAACATGTTAATTATATCCAATTTTGAGGTACCAAAAATTTTAGTTCATCATGGGTAGAGACACTATTGCTGAGATAATAACCTCTATACGAAATGCAGATATGGATAGAAAAGGAGTTGTTCGCATAGCATCCACTAATATTACCGAAAATGTTGTTAAAATACTTTTCCGAGAAGGTTTTATCGAAAACGTCAGAAAACATCGAGAAAAAAACAAAATTTTTTTGGTTTTAACCCTGCGACATAGAAGGAATAGGAAAAGACCCTATAGAAATTTTTTAAATTTAAAACGAATCAGTCGACCCGGTCTACGAATCTATTCTAACTCTCAACGAATTCCTAGAATTTTAGGCGGGATGGGGATTGTAATTCTTTCTACTTCTCGCGGTATAATGACAGACCGGGAGGCTCGACTAGAAGGAATCGGCGGAGAAATTTTGTGTTATATATGGTAATCCTTTTAATATCCAAATGGGATCCGAAACCTCTTCCTATTTGTAAAAAAAACAAAGAAAGGGGTGAGTTTTCTAATATCGTTTCTCCTCCATTAGTTGATACTTCAAGGGGGCTTTACCTGGAATGAAAGAACAAAAATGGATTCATGAAGGTTTAATTACTGAATCGCTTCCCAATGGCATGTTCCGGGTTCGGTTAGATAATGAAGATCTGATTCTAGGTTATGTTTCAGGAAAGATCCGGCGTAGTTTTATACGGATACTGCCAGGAGATAAAGTCAAAATTGAAGTAAGTCGTTATGATTCAACCAGAGGACGTATAATTTATCGACTCCGAAACAAGGATTCGAAAGATTAGGCGGTTTTTATTCAATACGATTCGAGATGAAAAATTTTAAGAAACTTATTTTCTACCAAGAAGTAGATTCAGAATTAAGATAAGGAATGACAAATATGAAAATAAGAGCTTCCGTTCGTAAAATTTGTGAAAAATGTCGACTAATCCGTAGACGGGGGCGCATTAGAGTAATTTGTTCCAACCCGAGACATAAACAAAGACAAGGATAATCAGACTCACTAAAGGGTTCAATGTACAAATAAAGAATCTGTTTTGACATGAAATGGATATATCCATATATTTCTGACTCATATTTATGAGATGATACAATATGGCAAAGGCTACACCGAGAACTGGTTCGCGCAGAAACGTACGTATGGGTTCACGTAAAAGTGCACGTAGAATACCAAAGGGGGTTATTCATGTTCAAGCAAGTTTCAATAATACCATTGTCACGGTTACAGATGTACGGGGTCGGGTGATTTCCTGGTCCTCGGCCGGTACTTGTGGATTCAAGGGTACGAGAAGAGGGACACCCTTTGCCGCTCAAACTGCAGCAGCAAATGCTATTCGTACAGTAGTCGATCAAGGTATGCAACGAGCAGAAGTCATGATAAAAGGTCCCGGTCTCGGAAGAGACGCCGCATTACGAGCTATTCGTAGAAGTGGTATACTATTAACTTTTGTACGGGATGTAACCCCTATGCCACATAATGGCTGTAGGCCCCCCAAAAAAAGACGTGTGTAGAAATGAACAGTGAAGAAATTTCAAGAGAAACAAGAGAAATAAATAATTCAATCAAATAAAATATTATTACTATGGTTCGAGAGAAAGTAACAGTATCTACTCGGACACTAAAGTGGAAGTGTGTTGAATCAAGAACAGACAGTAAACGTCTTTATTATGGGCG